ATGGCAGTTCCAAAAAAACGTACTTCTATGTCAAAAAAACGTATTCGTAGAAATATTTGGAAGAAAAAAGGATATTTAGTTGCAGTAAAAACTTTTTCTTTAGCGAAATCGGTTTCCACCGGGCATTCAAAAAGTTTTTTTGTGCGACAAACAAATAATAAAGTCTTAGAATAATCTCAATTGATATAGCCTAAAGAACCCCAAATTTTGTAAGATGAATGTTAACTAATGTATTTTTCTGTATTAAATTTCTCAATATTACTTAGAACTCACTGCTGTGATATATAGAATAAGAGTTTTTTGTATATTGGGTTCTAAGTATTATTTTTTTCCCTATCACAATTGTACTTTTCACAATAGAAAAGTACAATTGTGATAGAGATTGAAACTCTTTTGTTATATGCCTATCCCAAAACTTAATTGGTTTTGTAAATGGTATTATAAATTAAAAATTATATGCGCAATAAAGAATATTAATACTTTAATTTAAATATACTAAGGTATCGAAATCATTAGAAAAATAACAAATTTTTTGTATTTAATGATGAAATTGTGATAGATATGAAATCCTAGTTATTTGATTTTGTTCATTGAAAAAAAAAACTCAATCTTTTTCATTTGAATCCATGAAATCGGATAAATGAAAAACAAATCATAAAAAAATTGAGAAAAAAAGACAATTCTTAGTTTTATACCTCAACCGAGAAAAAACTATGGAGTTCCAACTGTTTGGAGAAAACTTAGTTTCTAGTACATGAAAGTTGATTGTTAAAAAACCCACGACGATACTACCTAGGTAGGTATTTTATTGAAGATTCAAATATTTAAACCACAAACCAGTCTTTATTCATTGATTCTAATTAATGTTTCCTAAACTATATTGAATCCTTGAATCTCGACGATTCAACATGAATTGACTATTATTATTTCAAGTAAGCCGCCGTGGTGAAATCGGTAGACACGCTGCTCTTAGGAAGCAGTGCTAAAGCATCTCGGTTCGAGTCCGAGTGGCGGCATGGCATCTTCTAAAAGAGATACAATAGATCCTAAAATGTATTCAATTCGCGATTTCCAATTCTGTAATGGGACCCCTTTTATGATATTTGTGACTTTAGAACATATATTAACTCATATCTCTTTTTCGATCATTTCAATTGTGATTATGATTCATTTGATGACCTTATTAGTCCACAAAATTGTAGGATTACGTGATTCATCAGAAAAAGGGATGATAGCTACCTTTTTCTCTATAACAGGATTATTAATTTCTCGTTGGATTTCTTCGGGACATTTTCCATTAAGTAATTTATACGAGTCATTAATCTTCCTTTCGTGTAGTTTCTTCATTATTCATATGATTCCCAAGATACGTAACCTTAAAAACGATTTAAGCACAATAATTGCACCAAGTACCATTTTTACTCAAGGCTTTGCCATGTCGGGTCTTTCAACTGAAATGCATCAATCCACAATATTAGTACCTGCTCTACAATCTCAGTGGTTAATGATGCACGTAAGTATGATGTTATTGAGCTATGCAGCTCTTTTATGCGGATCATTATTATCAGTCGCTCTTCTAGTCATTACATTTCGAAAAAACATCAAAATTTTTTGTAAAAGCTATAATTTATTAATTAAGTCATTTTTCTTTGGTGAGATTGAATATTTGAATGAAAAAAGAAGTGTTTTTAAAAACACTTCTTTTCCTTCATTTCAAAATTATTACAAATATCAATTAACTGAGCGTTTGGATTATTGGAGTTATCGTGTCATTAGTCTAGGGTTTACCTTTTTAACCATAGGTATTCTTTGTGGAGCAGTATGGGCTAATGAGGCATGGGGATCCTATTGGAATTGGGACCCCAAGGAAACTTGGGCATTTATTACTTGGACCATATTCGCGATTTATTTACATACTAGAACAAATATAAATTGGAAAGGTACGAATTCGGCACTTGTAGCTTCTATAGGATTTATTATAATTTGGATATGCTATTTTGGGATCAATCTATTAGGAATAGGTCTACATAGTTATGGTTCATTCACATAAACATCTAATTGAATAAACTACATGAAGAATACATAAGATAAAAACATCATCCCATATATAACGAAAGTTTGTTTTTATGAGTTTTTGAGAACCGTTTGAATCAAGGAATCATTCAAATTTAAATGGTTCTCAAAAACTCGAGATGTATCTAATTACAATTCTTATTCATTTTATTTCTTTTTTCATTATACAGTACAGCAAACGGTTTTCAAAATATTAAATTCAAAGAATTATAAGACTTTCCTTCCGTTTCATTAATGAAACACTATCTATGATAATAATTGGATAAGATAGCGTGTACCTTGTCAACTGATAACGAGAGAACAAAATCGGGATAAATACCAATACTTATTACGGGTAGAAAGATACAGATTGAAAGAAATAGTTCTCGTAGTCCAGAATCCCAAAAATTAGAGTTTGGAATATTAAATAACTTGTATCCATAAAACATCTGACGTAACATAGATAATAAATAAATAGGAGTTAATATCATTCCAATTGCCATTACAAAAGTAATTAGCATTTTTGACATTAAAAGATATTTTGTACTAGTAATTAGTCCAAAAAATACTAAAAATTCCGCAACAAAACCACTCATTCCTGGCAATGCAAGAGAAGCCATCGAGAAGCTACTGAACATGGTAAATGTTTTTGGCATTGGGATAGATATCCCTCCCATTTCTTCGAGATAAACAAGACGTGTTCTATCACAACTCGTTCCCGCCAAGAAAAAAAGTGCAGCACCAATAAATCCATGAGAGAGCATTTGTAAAATAGCTCCATTGAGTCCCATGTCGGTTATAGAACCAATTCCTATAATTGTGAAACCCATGTGAGATACAGAGGAATAGGCTATTCTCTTTTTTAAATTACGTTGACCAAGAGAAGTTGAAGCTGCATAGATTATTTGCATTGTTCCTATTATCACCAACCAAGGAGAAAATATAGAATGAGCGTGGGGTAGTAATTCCATATTGATCCGAATCAATCCATATGCGCCCATTTTTAATAGGATTCCAGCTAAAAGCATACATGTACTGTAATGTGCTTCTCCATGGGTATCAGGTAACCATGTATGTAGGGGTATAATCGGCAATTTGACAGCATAAGCAATAAGGAAGCCAAAATAGAATATTATTTCCAATGCCACAGGATATGATTGATTAATTAATCTTTCAAAATCTAATGTTGGTTCATTGGAACCATATAAACCCATACCTAGAACTCCTATTAAGAAAAAAATGGAACCCCCTGCAGTGTACAAAATAAACTTTGTAGCCGAGTAGAGACGTTTCTTTCCCCCCCACATGGATAAAAGTAAGTAAACAGGAATTAATTCTAACTCCCACATGATGAAAAAAAGTAAAAAGTCTCGGGAGGAAAATAATCCTATTTGACCGCTGTACATTGCTAGCATCAGGAAATAGAACAACCGCGAATTTCGAGTAATTGGCCAAGCTGCTAAAGTTGCTAAAGTAGTGATAAATCCTGTCAGTAAAATGGGTCCTATGGAAAGCCCATCGATTCCTAGTCTCCAGTGGAAATCAAAAACATCTATCCATTTAGAATCTTCCTTCAATTGCATTAATGGATCATCCAATTGGAAATGATAACAGAATGCATAAGTCGTTAGAAGGAGTTCTAATAAGCATATACATATAGTATACCACCTAAACATCTTATTCCCTCTATGAGGGAATAAGAAAATTGAGGAACCCGCGAATATCGGTAAAACAACAAGTATTGTTAACCAAGGAAAATAACTCGTGATAAAGACAAGATACATTTTGACCAGAGAAGCCCGTCCTCAAAATAATATATTTTGTCGAGCACGGGCTTTTGTCGGTAAAGAGGAATCACAAATGATTCAAGTGGAGTTTTTTGTAATGTATCAATAAGATAGAGCCATGCTGCGAGTTGTTTCAGGCCCTAAATAAACACGGACACTCAAAAAATCTGTTGGGCAGGCAGATTCACATCTCTTACAACCTACACAGTCCTCGGTTCTTGGCGCGGAAGCTATTTGCTTGGCTTTACATCCGTCCCAAGGTATCATTTCCAATACATCTGTGGGGCAAGCTCGTACACATTGAGTACACCCTATACATGTATCATAAATTTTTACTGAATGTGACATTGGATCTATAAATTACAGTTTTGAACATAAAAGATTTTCGATCTGGTCAAATCAAATTAGTAGTAAATGAATCATATATTATATATTGTAATATTGTAGACACCAGACGAAACAGTGGTTTATTAAAAACAATCAATATATTTCTTAAATCAATCTGTTTATGAGAAAAGGTCAAGACACTTTGATTTTCGTTTCAACAATTATGATGATACGAGTTACACATGCGAATTAAAATTAATTGGCCAACAAATTGGTCATCATTATTTCAATATAAATATAAAAAATAGTATTTCAATTCTATTAAATATTTTTATGTGTCTTTATTTAAATTATCTATGATGATTATCACTAATTATTCAACAAATTCGATTGATTAATACGAGTTGATTTTCTGTTACGATGTATCGACGAAACAATAGCAAGTCCAATAGCTGCTTCAGCAGCTGCAATGGCTATAACAAAGATTGAGAAAATGTCTCCTTTTAATTGGCGACTATCAAATATATCAGAAAATGTTACAAGATTGATATTAACCGAATTTAGTATAAGCTCAAGACACATAAGCGCTCTAACCATGTTTCGACTTGTGATCAATCCATAGATACCGATAGAAAATAAATAAACACTCAAGAAAAGGACATGCTCAAACATCATTGACTAACTCCTTATCAATCTCGATTCGTTTCAATATGAATAACAATTCAACCGATTCAATTGATTAGAATAGAACAATTACACAACAAAAGAAGATATTGACGGTAGATAGATTTAACTAAAAATTTCTATTTATTTATTTAGAATTTAGTTAGAATTCTAAGAATTGGGAATCATTTTAAGTTAAGTATTTTTATTGCTTATTGTCGAGCCATAGTAATTGCACCTATCAAGGAAACTAAAAGAATTATTGAAATGAGTTCAAACGGAAGATAAAAATCTGTTGATAAATGAATCCCAATTTGTTGAACGTTATTTATTAGGTCCTGTTCCATAATCTGGTTTGACCTTGTAGTCCAAATAATTCCGTACCATGACGTATCTGGGATAGTAGTAATTAGTGAAAAAAGAATAGTTGTACAAACCATCAAAGTGACCCCATCTCCAATGGTCCAAAAATAGGAATTATTGGAATATCCTGAACCATTCATGAACATTACAGCAAATATGATCAAGATATTTATGGCTCCCACATAAATAAGGAGCTGTGCGGCAGCTACAAAATAGGAGTTTGATGAAATATAGAATAAGGATATACAAACAAGAACCAATCCCAATGAAAAGGCAGAATAAATTGGATTGGTAAATAATACTACCCCCAGACCCCCTAATACAAGAATTGACCCCAGAAATACAACAAGAATATCATGTATTGGTCCAGGTAAACCCATTATGTATAAAATACAAAATAAATAACTTTAACTATTTCATGACCTTACTTTAACTTTACTAAATAAATGGTCCAGGAAAGGAAAAGGGGTTACCCTATTTTTGTTTTCTTGTATATAATAATGTATATGATACATTTATAATTGAATTGAATTTGAATATGGATTAATGTAGATATAGATAAAATTATTGGGCCAACCTTACTTTATTTATATTTATCCGAAAGAAAAAAAAGAAAAAAGTAGTTGAAATTTGCTATTTTGAAATCATCACTAAAAATATATTTTTAGTTTAAATCAAAGAGTGATTCTCAACAATCATTAGTTTTTATTTGTAGTTACTGACTACCCAAAATAAAAAGCTTGGATCCTTTATATCAAAACAAAATCTTAGTAATCGGTAATTGTTCTTGAATCAAAGGGTTTATCTTTGTCTATTTTTATTTGAGTCGAATTCATAACTGTTTGAATTGTGTAATCTCCAATTATTGAGATTGGTAATCGACCCAAAGCAATTTGATTATAATTCAATTCGTGACGATCATAAGTAGAAAGTTCATATTCTTCAGTCATTGATAAACAATTTGTTGGACAATACTCGACACAGTTACCACAAAATATACAAACCCCGAAATCTATACTATAATTAAGTAATTGTTTCTTTTTAATATCTCTTTCAAATCTCCAATCAACAACGGGTAGATCTATCGGGCATACACGAACACATACTTCACAAGCAATACATTTATCAAATTCAAAGTGGATTCGACCCCGGAAACGCTCTGATGTGATCGATTTTTCATAAGGATATTGAATAGTTACAGGTAAACGATTTGTGTGGGATAAGGTAATTATGAAACTTTGACCAATGTACCTTGCAGCTCGTATTGTTTGTTGACCATAATTCATGGACCCAATTACCATAGGGAACATATTGTAGATATACATGAAAAATTTGACGTTTCTTTCTCTTGTTTGATAGAGATTATGAATCTAAAATAGTGTTATCGTATTCTCTTATTTATAATGAAACAAGTTGGGAAGAAGTTGTTAATAACAGATTACCTAGAGAAATAGGTAAAAGAAATTTCCATCCAAGATTTAATAACTGGTCCATTCTCATTCTAGGTAAAGTCCATCTTGTTGTGATAGAAATGAAGAGAAACAAATAAGCTTTAGTTAATGTAATAAGGATACCCATTGTTATTCCAAAAATGCCGGCGATTTTTTTTATTCCGAAAAGCTCAGAAATGGATATATACGGAATAGGTAAATTCCACCCACCTAAGTAAAGAACTGTTACAAATAATGAAGAAACTAATAAATTTAGGTAAGAAGCAAGATAAAATAAACCATATTTGATACCCGAATACTCGGTTTGATAACCTGCTACTAATTCCTCCTCCGCTTCTGGTAAATCAAAGGGCAATCTCTCACATTCAGCTAGAGAAGAAATTAGAAAAACAATAAATCCTATAGGCTGACGCCACAGATTCCACCCCCAAAAACCATATTTTGACTGTGCTTCAACTATATCAACTGTACTTGAACTGTTAGATAATCATAGTCGATAATAACATCACTGTTCCCATCGCTATTTCAAAACCGTACGTGAGACCTCAGCTTCATACGGCTCCTCGATGGCCACAAAAAAAATGTAAGGACGGGTTCGGTATTATCACCATCTTTGGATGGATAGAATAAAGATACATCGGAAAGTCCCAAATTAGACCAATGGAATTCTGTCTGCTAGAATAATAAAAAAAGTGCTTCCGAATTGATCTCATCCTTTACAATAAAAATTTCTCTTTGTTCGGTAATAACTTAATATTTCAATAAAATACTCCTTATATCAATCAATATAAAATAAAAAGAATTAGTCATTAGTTCATGAATCGTGATAAGAATTCGATATGTATGAATATGGATAGAGAAAAGAATAAATAGGGATCCCCTTTTTTTATTATTCATTCAATTACTGCATTCCATTTCTTTTTTCCTGTTCTTCTGTCTCAGAGGAGGATACTCAAAAATAAAATAAAGAATTAATTCGTTCTTGATAGTCATTTCTTTAACCAGTGAATAGGAGCATACTCTAGATCGGAATCGTAGGGAAGTACTACTTGATCATTTCTACCAATTTCAAGTCCTTATTATGATTCGTTTTATGAAGAAATACCTCTTTTTTGATACCTTACATTATCTCCATTACTAATCCTTTGTGTACCTTGGTGTTCCTAACCGTCCACTGACTTTTGATTGATCCCCGGTATAGTAATACATATGAGACAGTAGTAGAAACTCCATACAGTTGATCTTTTGTTTGCGCCCGCTTCAAGATATGATGACTAATCAAAAAATCTTAATCTTGGGGTAAGCAGTTTACACTGCTTATTTTTACTTCAACTTTATTCTTGTACATAGGGAATGAGATTGTTTCTTCTTACTACAAATTTGGAAGCTGTTTAGTTTCACTCATATAACTATCTGGTTTAACTCATCAACCCGAATGCTGAATAAAAAAAAAAATGAAAACATCTATTCAATACATTGAACCTCTTTCTTTTTTCTTTTATTTCTAGAAGAGAGGTTCAAAGTTCATATTCCAACGAATCACACGTAGAGATATTGATAACACACATAGAGTTAATGGTATTTCATAACTAATAGATTGAGCAGCAGCTCGTAGACCACCTAAAAAGGAATATTTATTATTCGATCCATATCCTGACATAAGAAGCCCAATAGGAGCAATACTAGAAATGGCGATCCATAAAAAAACACCTATACTGAGATCGGCTAAAACAAGACGATACCCAAAAGGAATTACTAAATAACTTAGTAGAATTGATATAACCGCTATAGACGGTCCCACACTAAACAAACGAATATCTCCTCGAGATGGGAGGAGGTCCTCTTTAAAAAGTAGTTTAGTCCCATCCGCTATAGCTTGAAGAATTCCCAACGGGCCAGCATATTCAGGCCCAATACGTTGTTGTATCGCTGCAGATATTTCTCTTTCTAACCACACAATTACTAGTACCCCCATTGTTATTCCCAATATAAGGGTCAAAATGGGTACAATCCATATTAGTCCATACACTTCTTTTAAAAATTCCGATGTAGAAAAAGAATTGATAGTTTGTACTTCTGTCGTATCAATTATCATTTCAACGATCAACTTCTCCCATAATGATATCTATACTACCCAATATCGTCATGATATCAGCCAATTTCATTCTTTTAACTAGCTGAGGAAGAATTTGCAAATTGATAAAACCGGGTGGACGAATTTTCCATCTCCAGGGGAAAACACTATTATCTCCTATCAAATAAATTCCCAATTCTCCTTTTGGGGCTTCCACTCTCACATAAAGTTCTTGTTTCGACAATTCTAAATTGGGTGAAGGTTTTTTACTAATAAATCTATATTCAAAATCATTCCATTCGGAATTCTTTGCTCTATCAAAGCGTCGTACTTCTAAATTTTCATAAGGTCCTCCAGGAATTCCTTCTAGAGCCTGTTGAATAATTTTTATGGATTCCTTCATTTCACCGATTCGTACTAAATAACGAGCTAATGAATCTCCTTCTTTTTGCCATTGGACTTCCCAATCGAATTCATTGTAACACTCATAATGATCAACTTTACGAAGATCCCATTGGATTCCAGAAGCTCGTAACATCGGTCCTGATAAACCCCAATTTACAGCTTCTTCTCCACCAATAATGCCCACTCCTTCAACTCGTTCCAAAAAAATGGGATTCCACGTAATAAGTTTTTGATATTCAACAACTCCTGTTAAAGAATAATCGCAGAAATCCAAACATTTATCTATCCATCCATAAGGTAGATCAGCAGCTACTCCTCCAATACGGAAATAATTATGCATCATTCGCATACCTGTGGCGGCTTCGAATAGATCATATATCAATTCCCTTTCTCTGAAAATATAGAAAAAGGGAGTCTGTGCACCGATATCCGCCATAAAAGGTCCAAGCCATAACAAATGAGAAGCTATACGGCTCAATTCCAGCATAATTACTCTGATATAGCTAGCTCTTTGAGGTACTTGAACATTTTCCAATTGTTCTGGCGCATTTACGGTTATTGCCTCTGTGAACATAGTAGCTAAATAATCCCATCGTGTTACATAAGGTAGATATTGTATAATTGTTCGATTTTCCGCTATCTTTTCCATTCCTCTGTGTAAATAGCCCAATATGGGCTCACAGTCAATAACATCTTCACCATCGAGAGTAACGATTAGTCGGAGAACACCATGCATTGATGGGTGGTGAGGCCCCATATTGACTATCATGAGATCTTTTCTTGTAACCGGTACTGTCATATCTTTTCTTCCTTAATTCATTATTCCATGAATTCCTCAAAACGAGACTCATCAAAACAAAAAATGGAATACTACTAAAAAATTCAAACGATTAAATTAACGAGTTTTTGGCTCTCGAATATCCAACTGACCAATTAATTTCTTATAACGTACTCTATTTTTCTTTGACAAATAAGCCAGCAACCGTTGACGTTTTCCTAGAATTTTTCGTAGACCCCTTTGTGATAAAAAATCTTTTTTGTGCAATTCCAAATGTGAAGTAAGTCTCCGTATCTTATTGGTGAAACTGAATACTTGAAATTCAACAGAACCTTTGTTTTCTTCTTTTTCTTCTTGTGGAATAATGGAAATGAATGAATTTTTGACCATAAAAAATTTTTCTATCCTTTTTCTTTCTTTTTCATGGATTTTTCCGATCAGGAAAAATAATAATAATAAAAAAAAAAAAAGAATTATGCCGGTTATTTTAATCTAGTACACACATCTAGTACACACAAAAATTTGGATTTATTCATATACTACTTCTTTATTTTATCCAAATCAAATTGAAAATTTGATTTGGATAGAAAGGGATAATATGTTTCCCCATTAACGAAAGAAAAGAATTTATTTCTATCTAAAAGGATTCCCCTAATTTATTTATTCCTATATCCAATTGAATGGATACACCATTAAATCTGTATCATTTACCAAAATATAACATAGCATATGCATACATCTTTCGGCTTTCATATACCGAAAATGTCACGGAATATAGATATATATATATATGATATAGGAAATATACTATTAAATTAAATAATTCTAAATCGTGGATACATATGTATCCTTGACATACTGAAACGACTGCCATTATTGGTATCAAACCAATAGCGATTCATACAAGCTAAATCTTCTAATCGGTAATTGGGCCAAAGAACAAATTTGCATTTAATGAATTTATTTGTATCCGTATTAAGATGCTTGTCCTCATCCAAAAATTTTCCAGAGTTTCTTATGTTGTTTTCATTGCAAAATAATGGATTTCTATTTCTATCCGTAACATTCCAATTATGGGAATTGAAACAAATTAAAATTCTCAATTCTCTGCGACGTCTAGGAGATAGAATATTTTCGGGAACAAGGAAATCATAATAATTTGTGTCCCCATTCACAAGCATATTCCCATATCGTACAATGGGTTTATCCAAATTCCTCTTATCAATATAACTTTTTTTTATGCATTTTCTATTAGTTTGGTGTTTATTGTTCTCGACCAATGAAATACTTATAGTTTGATATATAATCAATTTTCCATCCCTTTTTATAGATAGACGAATTGGTTCGATAATTAATATTCCTTTTTTTATCAATTCTGTAAGAGCTAGATCTTTCTGAATTAGCATTACATCCAGATGCATCTCTCCTCTTTGAATCGAGGATATAGCAATTTCTTTTGGATTTATCAGTCTAAGTAAGAGACAATATACCTTGATATTATTGATCATTCTTTGGTTCAAGGAGTCATCCCATTTTAATTGAAAAAGGAAATATTTTTTCAGGAAGAAATCTAGTTCTGCTTTCTTGTTTTTCTTGGATTGTTTTTTCTTCTTACCTTTTTTAATGGTAATGTCTGATCTCGCATAATTCTCTTCAATATCTTTTTTTTTGTTTTCTTTTCGTAGATCTGATACAAGATTTACTTGGTCCTGTTGCTCATTTTTTTGTTGGTTGGAATTTTCTAATTTAAGATATTTTTTTTGATTTATATTGATGTTTTTATTTTGACTTTTATTTTTATAAAAATAAAAGTCAAAAAGAAGTAATTTGATTGGTATAATCCATGGTTTAATCTTATATGCATCAAAAAGTAAGACAAATTCTGGGAAGAACCAAGATTCTAGATTTGATATGGTATGATAAACTCTTTCTTGATTCATTCCCATCCAATTAAAAAAAATACTTTTTTGATTGGATGGGTTGATTTCTTGATGAATCATAAGAGAAAAAATATCTTTTTTTTTCAATTTGTTGTTGATTTTTTTTTCAGTCTTAGTATTTTTATCAATTTTGGTACCGATATGTGTATTGGTCCAGGTCTCAATATTGATATTTTTTCTAAGACAAAAGTGGAGAATTCGACAATCAAAATATTTTCTATCTAGATTTTTATGCGTATCAATAATATATCCTTCTTCTAGATAATCACTAATAGCTGTACTTACCAATACATAAAATGATTCGGATTTTGGTTTATTGAAATTATATGGAATTTTTTGAACCCCGTTTACTTGTAATCTTGACCCATAAATATCAAAATCCTCCTTATCCCCATAGTTCATATATTTATGTGATAAAAGATCATATCTGTAGTGTTTTTTCCATTTTTCTTTTTGATTTGTCAATGAATCCGCTGCATAGTAATTTTGTTTCACGTAATGAATTAATTGGTCTTTTTCTTTTTTATATGAATCCACTTTAATTGAGTCCTTATTTTGAATCCTATAACGTTGATTGATTCTATTTCGCCATTTTTGCGGTACTAACCGCGACCATTTGGTTTGAGATAAATTGTATTGATAATGCCCCTTTAACCAGTTTTTCCATTCAATCATTCCAGACTTATGAATTTTCTTATGTCTTGAATTGTAATCAAATATTCCTCGTGTCATACAATAATCCTTGATTTTATCCTTAATAAAAGGATAAGTCCCCTGATATTGAAGTAGAGATTTCAATTGATACTTGTTAAGTAATTGGGTTTGTGATAATTTGTAAAATACATATGCTTGGGACAAGGAGGATAAGTCATAATACATTTTTGTACTATTACTAATATTAGTATTCGAAAAGGACTTTTTTATAGTGGAAAAAAAGTTCATTGTATTTTGATCTCTTTCATCAATTCCTTCCTGATTTGTTTGATCGTTGTAAACGGATTTATTGATTATTCTTTTTGTTGATTCAAAGAAAGGTTGGAAATAGATCCTGTGAATGGTAATCATACATAGCAAGATATCTATATATATATTTTCAATCAGAGATTTCATAAAATAATGTGATTTACGTATTAATCGTATATTTATTCTTTGGAATATCTGCCAAATATGTTTCTGTGATTTTGATCTTTTATCAGCACAAGTTAGAATTATTTTTTTCTTGTCTTTTGTGATTCGTTCTATTTGATTCCTGATTGTGATTGTTTTATCAGAAAGATCTTTCATCTTTTTTTCTATGAGTGAATAATTTGTCCAATTCATGGATTGGATTTGAATGGTTGATTTGTGAATAATCTTATTATTTATTTCGGAATCTTTTCCATTTTCAGCCGTTTCATATACTTTCACCTTGCTCAATTCAAATAAGAATATTGGGTTTACTTTTTGAATTTCCTTCATTATTCGTTTTAGAACTAGAAGTATTTTAATGATCCATCTTGTTTTTTCTTTTGAAACTTTTAGAAGTATAAAGAAATCCTTTTTAACTTTTCTAACTTTTTTTTGGAGTTCTTTATAAATGGGTTCAAAAAAGGAAGGTCGTTTTCGGGGATTCCCAAAAGGGAATTCCGCTTCCATTCCCCAAACCGTTAAAAAACAAAAATTGTCTTTTTTTCCTTTTTTTTTTATTTGATCCCTAGGATGAGATCGTATTTTAGATCTTCGCCAAGGTTTCAAACAGAAAGGAAATAGAATCTTTATCTGAATACCGTCTGTTAACCAATCTTTGGGAAATTCTGTTTCTGATAATTGAACACCATTATAAGTGCATTTAACATGCATTTCTCTATTCCACTCCTTCAAATCCTCATACCATTCGGGGAATTGGAATAATAACATACGGCCAATATTTTTAGCAATTATCAATGAAGGCAATACAATGTATTTTCTAAGAAAAGATTGGGTTACTAACATCAAACCTCTTATTGCTTGAGCAAATATAATGCTATCCCAAGTTTCTGATATTACTATACGTTCATTTTCCTCTTTTTTTTCTTCGTTTTTTTTCTCTTTTTCCCTTGTCTCTTCCTCCTCAAAATATAAATGTGAAATTTTCAATTCTGGTTCTCTCCCCACCAAATTCCTAAAAATGAGATTCATCATTTCAGAGATATAAAAAGAAGAAAAAAAAGATGTTTTGTCTATTCGATCCAAAAAAAGCGGAGAATGCACATTTGCTTGAAACATTTCCCAAATAACCGTTTTACGTCTTTGAGCACGCATGGATCCTTTGATTATATCCCGACGAAAATCCGATTGTTGCGAGTAACGTATCAAAGCCACCTCTTCTGCTTGATCACTATTATTAGTATTATTTGTAGTTGTAATAGGGTTGGTATTCTGATTGTTATCAGTATAAATTACTACGCGTTTGGCTTTTCTTGAACGAATTTCATGATCTTCCTTGGATTCTTCCTCATTTTCTGCCTCCTGTTCTTTCAAATCATCAGTTAATTTGTATGACCACCGAGGAACCCTTTTATGGATTTCTTCTATTCCAATAGATTTATTTCTAATTATTGTTTGATCATTTGGATCAGTTGTAATTACATCGAATACCCATTTTAAAGCTTTTGTTTGATTTTCAAAATCAATTCTTGTTTGCTCTCTCAATAAAGAATATTTTTGAAAATGCAAAATGGGTGCAGGCTCAAAAGGAAATTCTTTGATTGAGGTTAAGGAATTACCAATATAATTCAGTAATGATTCCCTATCAGGCGGATTCTTTTGATGTTCAAATTTTCTGGAATAATTAGAATTATTAGGAAGTAGCCCATAAATCTTATTTATCCAATTGATTTCTATGGAATCCTCCGTATCTGTAGAAGTGATTAAATCATTCATGATCATATGTGAATAGAATTTTTTTATTGTTCCACGATATGGTCCCCTCAAAAAGGGGTCATACGTTTTGGGCAAGTATTTTTGTTCGTTTTCATCATTGCATAATCTGGTCCTTTTTTCGAGCATATCCAGAGCAAGAAATCCCTTTTCTTTTTCTAGAGCTTTTGTTCGACTTATTAATTCATTGTTCAAGTTGTACTTTTTTTGCTCATTGGTATAAACCCAATAATGATACTGATCCACATGGGATAATTTTTCT